AACGTTCTCCTGTGCTTCCAGACATGTTGAGCTCCGCATATTCTTGTACAGTCGGGGGGGTCGATTCCGTAAAAGATGAAATCAGTAAATGGAAATTCACTGAAATAAAATCTTTGTGAGATCGTCAATATTGTACCAAGGGTGTCTTTAGAGTATACCGAATCAGTATAGCGATCCTTCTTCTGACACAGCAATGCAATTTCACAATCAGTATCGAAATGAAGTGTTAGATAATTTCTTTATTCTTTTCTTGTTGCGTGTCGATCTAGAATTTTGTACCATTAAATATAAAATTACTATAATTACCTATAGTATAAGGGTTTCCTCATTATTGGCTTTGGACTCGAAACTGAAGATCAGGTAAAATGTAAATACAACGGGTTGTTTTCCAATAATTTTTGAAGGAGTTTATCATATTCTCACGGTTCAATTAGATGTAACATCTAAAGAAAAGATATCCTTTTTGTGGTTGTAGAATTTTTTTTAAGAATTGGTTAGTCGCCCAGTACTAATAGTAGATAGTATTTCATGAAAAAAAGAGAACAACGAATAAATAAAAGAATAATCAATATTGGCGATGCACGCGTTGTTATATTAGACCCAAACAAAGGGGATCCTTCTTGACCTAATTACAAGGAGGGAGCTTAGGGATATGAAAGGGCAAAATGTAAAACCGAGTTTTGATTGATCTGGTCATGTGATACTTTTTTTCTTTTCAATCGCGAAATTATGTGAATGAACCACTACTGAGTTCACTGGTCGTTCGAAAAAAATAATGGATTCGATATTTTGATACAATAAAAAACGATCCAAATTCTTTTTCAATTTTATTCCAAAAGAAAGTTTCATTTTTGAATGAAGTTATAAAAAAAGTTCGTAATTATTACTTTATTTAGATTTCGAATTTTGAATATTCTATATATACATATATTAGTTATATACGTATATTAGTTTATTCAACTCAAGAGTTGACCAACGAATCTGTTGATTCGAAATTGCGGGATGCGTAAATGTCCCAGATGATGAATTGATTTCTTACTTCTGTTACTTTGTTTTTGTTAATATCATCTATAATGTTTTTGTTAATATCATCTATAATACTTGATGAATCAAATCAAAAACTTTCAATTGAACTTATCCTTTCAATTGGAACTTATCCTTTCAATTGGTTGGTATTTTTGCCTATCCTCGTATCTTTCAAAAATGGAAACTTAGGGAAGTACTTTCTAAACATATGTAGAAAAAGAACATATTTCATTTAGCCTTTTCATGCCTACTATAACCAGTTATTTCGGTTTTCTACTAGCAGCTTTGACTATAACCTCAGCTCTATTTATCGGCTTGAGCAAGATACGACTTATTTGAAATTAATTAAATGAACAATTCATACAAAAATCTTTCTGTGATAGTTCATATATTCTATAGTTCCTTACCGTATCAATTTCCAATTTTTGGTCATTGAGATTTAGAGTCAATACGGATTACTATTTATATTTAAGCATAGATATTACCTCCCCTTTCCCCTCTCAAACAAATTGAAATGATTGAAGTTTTTCTATTTGGAATCGTCTTGGGTCTAATTCCTATTACCTTGGCTGGATTATTTGTAACTGCATATTTACAATACAGACGTGGTGATCAGTTGGAACTTTGATTAATTAACATCCCTTTTTTGATTGACCTCCTACTTCCTTTAATTCGCGGGAGGTCAAAATTAGATTGGTTTCATTTTTTCGGTGGTAATTTTCGACCTAGCGCGACTAACAAGAACACAGAATCACGCTCTGTAGGATTTGAACCTACGACATCGGGTTTTGGAGACCCACGTTCTACCGAACTGAACTAAGAGCGCTTTATTATCACAATGAATATTTTGTGACCCCAATACGTCTTGCATATATACTATCATAAAATTAAAGATTTTTTATGTATATCCAATTTTCTTTTAATCGATCTCAATTGATCCCCCGTTACTGTTCAGAAGATAAGTAATAGGTAGGGATGACAGGATTCGAACCCGTGACATTTTGTACCCAAAACAAACGCGCTACCAAGCTGCGCTACATCCCTTTCAATTGGTCTACAGTGTCATTGTAGAGAATCCCTGTTTTGTTTTCCATATCTTTATTTCTTCCATTGATATACACAAATATCTTGTCATTTCTTCTTTTTGGTCTCATATAACATATAATTATATTAAAAATAGTAAAAGACTTCTATTCTATTTCTATTATATTATTCTATTTCTATTATATTAAAGTATGAAATAAATATGAGACCCTGTAAAAAATGACTATTTTTCGAGAATTTCTGGCCTAAAGGGGCCTATTTGTTTCTTTTAAGATTCGGAAAAGTACGATCTATTTTGTACATTTCAACTTGAATTAGGAATTCCGCGTACAAATACAAGCGGTCAGTCATTAAGTACATATACACATCTGGTTATATATGTATTAGCATTATGTATTAGAAATAATAAAGAAGGAGGAGAATTTAAAATGCGAGATCTAAAAACATATCTCTCCGTGGCACCGGTAGTAAGTACTCTATGGTTCGGGTCTTTAGCAGGTTTATTGATAGAGATCAATCGTTTTTTTCCGGATGCGTTGATATTCCCCTTTTTTTCATTCTAGTTATTGATATGGTAGGGGGGGAAGAGGATTAGAGATAGAATCAAATATCTGTAACTAATCCCTTCCCTTCTTTTTTTTTCGAATATACGTTAGAAAAACAAAAAGGGGATTCCCCCTCGGTGAAACTAGTAATTCGGGCCAGGCTCAAATTTAAATAAAATTAATAAAAAATAGAGTAAAATGTGATGGTTGGGGCAACAATATCATACAAGATACTTAAATAAAAATTAAATGCTGTACGGCAATTTAAAATTCTAAATAATATAGTTAGAAATCATTATATTACTTACTTATTAATATATTGTTATTATTACTATATTGATTTATATTGATTTATTGCAACGAAACCTTTCTTTCATAATTAGATTTCGAGTTACCTGTTTTTTTTGTTCCTTTCTTCTTCCTCGTTTCGGATCGGAAAATCAAAGAGTTGAATGAATCAAAAACCAAAGGAGGCTCATGGCCAAGGGTAAAGATGTCCGAGTAACGGTGATTTTGGAATGTACCAGTTGTGTTCGAAATCGTGTTAATAAGGAATCAACGGGCATTTCCAGATATATTACTCAAAAGAATCGACATAATACGCCTAGTCGATTGGAATTGAGAAAATTCTGTCCCTGTTGTTACAAACATACGATTCACGGGGAGATAAAGAAATAGATCGAACCGGTCACTCGTGTGTCAGTCTTCCGTTCCAAGGAAGATAAAAAATGACATATTAGATATATCTAATATATAACAATATATAATATATATTAATTTTAATATAAACAAACCAAATCCTATTTCGATCAGATCAACCGTAATGGAGAATTAAGAAATAGGATTAGGATCTTTTCTTTAGGATAAGGAATAAACAAACCATGGATAAATCCAAGCGAATCTTTCTTAAATCCAAGCGATCTTTTCGTAGGCGTTTGCCTCCGATCCAATCGGGGGATCGAATTGATTATAGAAACATGAGTTTAATTAGTCGATTTATTAGCGAACAAGGAAAAATATTATCTAGACGGGTGAATCGATTGACCTTAAAACAACAACGATTAATTACTATTGCTATAAAACAAGCTCGCATTTTATCTCCGTTACCTTTTCTTAATAATGAGAAACAATTTGAAAGAAGCGAGTCAACCGCTAGAACTACTGGTCTTAGAACCAGAAAAAAATAGGCTGGCTCTTGAATTGAATCAAAAAAAATCCCAACCCAAACTCAAATGTGGATTGACGCTTTTTTTTCTAAAAATAGGAAATCCAGATTTGATTGTCGTGTCGTTTGAAAAAAAAAAAAAAAAATTGGGGAAGAATAGAAGAATAAGAAATATTTTTTATTCAACATGTTTCTTCATTTTCATTTTGACGACTTTTTCATATTTTATCATACTAATTTCTACTCTACCTTCCCAGAGTTCATTCTCCAGGGAACTCCATTTAAACCATTCCAACGGATTCCCTTCACTCTCTTTATTTTATGATCTCATTGGAAATCATATAAAGACAACTCTTATTTAATATAGCTATTTGTGCAAGTATTTTACGATTAAGAAGCAATTGTTTCTTGTACAGATTGTGTATTAACTTACTATAACTAAAGTATACTTTCTTGTCTCGAATTACTGCATTTATACGAGTAATCCACAAACGACGAAAATCTCTCTTTTGTCTACCCCTATCCCGATGAGCCGAAACCAAAGCTCTTATTTTCTGTTGAGTAATAGTCCGAGTAAGTCTTGAATGAGCCCCTCGAAAAGTTGATGCAAATAAACGGATTTTTGTTCTACGTCTTCGAGCTATATACCCTCGTTTAATTCTGGTCATTGAATAAATGAAACTTTGATGAATAACTAATTGATTTCCTTTCTTTCAGTTATTCCCTTCCCGTGTCCTAGTCTATTAATAACAAAACGGATTCTTCCAATGTATAAAATAAAAATTCCAATGGCTTTTGCTACTCTAACCTTCCCGACCACGATTTTTTTCTAGGCATTTCGCCTAGAAATCAAAATTGTATTGATACTAGGTATCAAAAACACATAGTAAATAAAAAAGTAATAAATAAAAATGGATTATAGTGGGTTCCATCGTTTCTATGGTTACTTCTTAAACGGCGAGGTCCTCTCTATACACCGGAGCCCTTCCTTCATTTAATCAATGTTATTGTTAACTTGTACAGTTCACGCCCTTTGGCTCTACCCATAATTATCTAGTACTAGGTCTTTCACAACGAGATCTATTTATACAGTAACGGTATTTAATTATGAAGATTTGCTGAGTAGCTGACCCTGTTAGTCCGTTCTTGCAAGAATAAGGCCTAAAATTTTGACTTTTTAAAATAAGATTTCCCCTGCTTAATGAATACCATTTGCTATC